TCATACTTACGTGCATTATTAACCACTCGGATTGGAGGGCAGGTACTAATAGTGTGGATGGATGTATTTCAGTTAAAATACCCGAAGTAGCAAAGCCTTGGGTAAAAATAGCACTTGACGCAGTTATTGTGCTTAAACTGCGTTTCTTTTTTTTGAAATACGGAACTATATGAATAACTGAGAAACTCCATGAAAGAAAGATTAATGATTCATATAAATCACTTAGTGGGAAATGTCCCGAATAAACCCAACGAGTGCCTAATAATCCCGTTATACATAAAAAAGTCGCTATCATGCCCCTTTCTGATGAATCATATAGTTTTTTTTTTTTATCGACTAATAAGGTTATCAAATGAATTGTAATTACAATTGAAACGATCGAAAAGGAAATATTAGTTAATATATGCTCTAAAATGGAAAATATCATAAAAGTGGAATCCTTATAATTACGAAATAGAAATAAAGAATTTTTTTTATTATAGGATCTATTGTATCTCTTTTAGAAGACGGCCTGCCGCTACTCGGACTCGAACCGAGATGCTCTAGCACTGCTTCCTAAGAGCAGCGTGTCTACCGATTTCACCATAGCGGCTTGCTAGAACTCATAATAGCCTATTCATATTCAATCGTCGAGATTGAAGAAATAAAAATTTAATATTTTTTAGGAAAGATAAAACTGTATGAATTCAAATTCGTTCAAATGGGATTGGAAGGTTCCTTATTTTTATTTAAGTTGTTCGTTTTATTTCTTCCCTTAGGACTTTGGTATAGTTTAGTTTATGCTCTCTCTCCTGGAATCAAATTGTTGTAACTGGACGCTTCTATCCTCTAGCTAGTAGGGATAGAACAAAAAAATAGATTTTCATTTTTGAATGAATTCTTTCTCATTTATCCGATTTATCAAATTTGAAACAAAAAGAAAAATTTTTTCAATAAATCCTAAAGTTATACTATACAAAAGGTTGTCAAAATGGAATCAATTAGTTTCATCAATTCCTTAAATTAATGATCTTACATATGCCCTTCTATCTCTATATCTATCTATAGAGAAACCCGTTTTCTTATTATAGACAAATAGGTTGATGGGGAAAATAAGACCCCGCCCTCGAAAAAATCTACTAAAAAGAAAGGTAAAACCCTGTATCTTGTCTTTATTATTTTTTTTTTCAAAAACATTCTTTTTCTAATTTAGTAAACAGAAGCATTTTTATTCTACTTCCATTCCCTATTGTTTTCGGCCAATGAATAGGGAATGGAAATTATTCATTTTCTTTTTATATTAACAATGAAATCGGACCATTTTGTGAGTCAAATCCATTCGGATTATTCCAATGTTTTATGACTTTTTTGTTTGTCGTACAAAAAACTTTTTGGATTCCGGGTAGAAAGAGATTTCCCCAATGACAAAGCTTTTTGAATTCCCGGTAGAAAGAGATTTCCCCAATGACAAAGCTTTTAACGCGGACCGATATGCCTTCCCCTTCCAAATATTTTTACGAATACGCTTTTTTGATATAGAAGTACGTTTTTTTGGAACTGCCATTTAAAAATGAAGAGGTTATTCATTCTTTTAGTTGGATGTGAAAGACATCTATTGTTCAAAACCAATCATTCTTTCCTATTAAAGTTCTTTACTATACTATAAAATTAAAAATCAAAGATTTTTCTTAAAGATTCAAAAAGTAGTAAGTAGTAAATTAATATAAAAATGGATACAGAAGATAAATAGAAGAAAAGATAAGAAGAGATACGCCCGCCCCCAACAGATTTAATACCCTCTCCTACAAAGAAACTCATAATACCAACTCCATTCGTAATTCCATCAATTACTCGTCTATCAAAAAAATGAGTGAACTCCGCCAATCCTCTTATACCTCCTGTTAAAGATGTTGTATAAAAAGCATCTATGTAACCACGATTATATGACCAAACATATAGACCATTTATTATTTTGTCCGAAAGAATTCTCTTAGGACCTGTTTTAACAAAAAAATTCATTAAGTCCAAATTTTGCAAAGATGAATAAACAGGTTTATATAAAAAAGACGCTATAATGATTCCGAAATAGGCTATACTGACTGAAAAAACTGCATCTTTCACAAATTCATACCAATCTATTGAATTATTCAAATTTGGGTGTAAAAGGTTTATATACGGGGTTAACCATTTTGATAATATATCTAAATTCACTCCTTCTTGATTGAAAGGAATTCCTAGGAATCCAACGAACAAAGTAAGTAGAACCAATACAAGTATAGAGAATAACATAGTATTATCCGATTCATAAGGATATAAGTAAGACTTCTTATTACCAAAATAAGTAATAGTAATAAAAGGTTGTGTCATGTTTCTTACATTCTCATCAAGTCGATATATCTTCTTTGAAAAAAAAGAAGCACTTTCATTATTATTCATTGTTAATAAGGTTAATAAACTAAAATTTTTGTTAATCCTTTTTGAACCCTTTTTACCCCATAGAGATATTGAATAGAAGGGTGTATTTTTTTTTCCACCGTAATTTTGAAAATTGGCATTTAAGTGTCCTTCAAAAGTAAGTAAATAGATCCGAAACATATAAAATGCGGTTAATCCCGCTGTAGACCAAGCTATTATTGCGAAAATTGGTGAATACAACCAACTATCATTAAGAATTTCATCCTTGGACCAAAAACAAGCAAGAGGTGGAATACCACAAAGAGAGAGTGTACCTAATAAAAAAGCCGTTTTGGTAATTGGCACATGTTTTGTTAAACCCCCCATAAGAACCATATTCTGACTTTTATTTGGAGAATAGCCAACAATAGTTTCCATTGAATGAATAATGGATCCAGATCCTAAAAACAATAATGCTTTCGAATAAGCATGAGTAATCAAATGAAATAAAGCACTGCGATAAGACCCCATACCCAGAGCTAACATCATATACCCCAATTGAGACATTGTGGAATAGGCTAAACCTCTCTTAATATCTTTTTGAGCAAGAGCTAAAGTAGCTCCTAATAATACTGTTAATATCCCTATTAACGAGATGAAATTCATTATGTGGGGCATGAGTATGAAAAGAGGAAGAAGCCGAGCTACAAGAAAAACTCCTGCTGCTACCATAGTAGCAGCGTGTATAAGAGCGGAAATAGGAGTAGGACCCTCCATGGCATCGGGTAACCATATATGAAGAGGAAATTGTGCAGATTTAGCAATGGCACCGGCAAATAATAGAACGGCACACAAAGTAATAAAAAAAAAATGGACCTCATTATTATAAATCAAGTTATTGAATATTTCGAATAAATCTCTAAATTCGAAACTGCCGGTTACCCAATAAAAACCTAAAATTCCTAACAATAAACCAAAATCTCCAACACGATTAGTTACAAACGCTTTTTGACAAGCATTTGCTGCAACAGGTCGTGTGAACCAAAATCCTATCAATAGATACGAACAGATTCCAACTAATTCCCAAAAAATATAAATTTGTATCAAATTAGAACTAGTAACTAATCCCAACATAGAACTACTGAAAAAACTCATATAAGCAAAAAATCTTAAATATCCTTGATCATGAGACATATAATTATCACTATAAACAAGAACCATAATTCCAACAGTAGTGATTAAAATTGACATAATAGAAGTAAGTGGATCAATCAAGTAACCGAATTCTAAAGAAAAATCATTATTGATGATCCAAGACCATACATGTTGATAGACAAAACTGCTATTTATTTGCTGAATAGACAGATTCGTCGAAAAAATCATGACTATACTTAACAATAAAACACTCTGAAAAGCCCACATACGACGAAGTTTTTTTGTTGCTGTCGGAAAAAGAAGAAGTCCCAGTCCTATTAACATAGGAACTGGGAGGGGGAGAAAGGGTATTATCCACGCATATTGATATGTCTGTTCCATAATCCATAAAAAAATAAATTAAAAATTATTAATACTGGTATATAATAATAATAAATTTTTTCTGATTTACCGGATCTTAACATGGGATTATGGATATACTTAAATAAATAACTAGCCCCTTTCTGAATAAAGGAAAAAAGATAACCCAAAGTTACTCAAAAGTTAGTAACCTTGGTTTCCCAATATTCAATTCAGTCAATTAATTAGTTTTCGTGATGCCAAGGTAGCGTTGGATTTACGAGCTGCCCTTGGTCGACTGGCAACTCTGGAACCATTTTATCTACCATTTTGTTTAAAATAAACAAAAAGCAGTTTTCCCATTTCCAAAAAATTATAACCAATATGAATATATAAAAAAGCTGGAGCGATTCTCGGTTTTCCATCGTCCCAGAGTTGTGTTTCCATTACCGCAATCGAATAAATTAAAACATGCGTTTCTACTATGTACATTACTTTTTCTAAAAAGTTCGGTTTTTTGTTCGGTTTTTTGTCAAACTCTTCATTTTCGTCAAACGATTTTTCGTTTTTCCTGTTAAACGCATTACTTCTATCAATAAGTTCGTAGATGGCCTCGGTCTTTTTGTTTTCATCTTTCGAGTTTTCGTCTTTTTTTCCGAAGGCATCAACTCGGCCGATAGCATTAATTCTTTCAAGAAATTCTTCTTTCTTTTTGTTTGCATCTTTCGAGTTTTCGTCTTTATTTTGAAACACATTGCTTCTATCAAAAAATTCCTTAATTCGGGAAATCCATTCGTTTACGTCAATTCTTGCAAAAGTTGCATTTTTTTTCGCAATAACAAGAAAATCATTTTTGTTTTTTTTATTTTGATCGTTATCATTATACAATCTAGTTCTTTTTTCAATTATATCCAGAAAAAGAAATCCCTTGTCTAAAGCATTAATTCTAGCAAGAAATTCGTTTTTGTTCGTGGTCTTTTTGTTGTTCTGTGTATCAACCCAAAACTGTTCATCATAGGATGGTTTTTCATCATAGGATGGTTTTTTGGGTGTGAACGCGTCTATTCTGCTTTGTATCATTTCCCCAAAAGTTTTCAAACTTTGCGGATATGTAAAAGCTATTCTTTGTTTTC